ATTAGAAGATTTAGCTTGTATGAATCGTTATTGGTTTGATACCAATAATGGTAGCCGTTTCAGTATCTTAAGAATACATATGTATCCACGATTGAAAATTAATTGATAGTACTATATACCCTGTCTCGTATAGAGTATCTGAAAGCAAACAAATGCACACATGCCTTGTTTTACATCTCATTCGAATCTAATTCGAGTAGACGATACTAAATCAATAAAATAAGGTATCGATTAGATCTAGAAATGAATCAACAGAATCTTTTTCATTTTAGGATTTTAGGTTTTCAATTATTCGCTTTTGTGAATGAAAAAAACGTACCTACCACCTTTTTGGATTCCTATCTAAATAAAATTTTAAATTTGATTAATTTATTGGAATTGATAAAATTAGAGGTTCATAAAGAAATTACGTCTATATACCACGTTCAAATTACTGGCATTATTATTACTGATCAATAAAATTAGAAAAAATCCATATCTGTAAAATAAAGAAAGGGGAAATTCATTTATGGTAAAAAATTCTGTCATTTCAGTTATTTCTCAAGAAGAAAAGAAAGGGTCTGTTGAATTTCAAGTATTCAATTTCACCAATAAGATACGGAGACTTACTTCGCATTTAGAATTACACAAAAAAGACTATTTATCTCAGAGAGGTTTGAAGAAAATTTTGGGAAATCGTCAACGACTGCTAGCTTATTTGGCAAAAAAAAATAGAGTACGTTATAAAGAATTAATTAATCAGTTGGACATTCGAGAGACAAAAACTCGTTAATTTGATTAAATTAATTTGAAGAGTTATTTCATTTTCACTTATATGTTTCGATTAAATTTTGATGAACTCCTTTTCACTTTCAGTAATTCATGGAAGAATGAATCGTTAAAAAACTTATGACTGCACCAACTACAAGAAAAGACCTCATGATAGTCAATATGGGGCCTCAGCACCCCTCAATGCACGGTGTTCTTCGACTCATCGTTACTCTAGATGGTGAAGATGTTGTCGACTGCGAACCAATATTGGGTTATTTACATAGAGGGATGGAGAAAATTGCGGAAAACCGAACAATTATACAATATTTGCCTTATGTAACACGTTGGGATTATTTAGCTACTATGTTCACAGAAGCAATAACCATAAATGGACCCGAACAATTAGGCAATATTCAAGTACCTAAAAGGGCTAGCTATATCAGAGTCATTATGTTGGAGTTGAGTCGGATAGCTTCTCATTTATTATGGCTCGGTCCTTTTATGGCGGATATTGGTGCGCAGACACCCTTCTTCTATATTTTTCGAGAAAGAGAATTGATATATGACCTATTCGAAGCGGCCACCGGTATGCGAATGATGCATAATTATTTTCGTATTGGAGGAGTGGCTGCCGATCTACCCTATGGCTGGATAGATAAATGTTTGGATTTTTGTGATTATTTTTTAACAGGGGTTTCTGAGTATCAAAAACTTATTACCCGGAATCCTATTTTTTTAGAACGAGTTGAAGGCGTAGGCATTATTGGGAGAGACGAGGCATTAAATTGGGGTTTATCGGGACCAATGCTACGAGCTTCCGGAATAGAATGGGATCTTCGTAAAGTTGATCATTATGAGTCTTACGACGAATTTGATTGGCAGGTTCAATGGCAACGAGAAGGGGATTCATTAGCTCGTTATTTAGTACGAATCAGTGAAATGACAGAATCCATAAAGATTATCCAACAGGCTCTGGAAGGAATTCCAGGAGGGCCTTACGAAAATTTAGAAATCCGACGTTTTGACAGATTAAAAGATCCTGAATGGAATGATTTTGAATATCGATTTATTAGTAAAAAACCTTCTCCAACTTTTGAATTGTCGAAACAAGAACTTTATGTGAGAGTTGAAGCCCCAAAAGGAGAATTGGGAATTTTTTTGATAGGAGATCAGAGCGTTTTTCCTTGGAGATGGAAAATTCGCCCACCAGGTTTTATCAATTTGCAAATTCTTCCTCAGTTAGTTAAAAGAATGAAATTGGCTGATATTATGACAATACTAGGTAGCATAGATATCATTATGGGAGAAGTTGATCGTTGAAATGATAATTGATACAACAGAAATAGAGACTATCAATTCTTTTTCCAAATTGGAATCCTTAAAAGAAGTCTATGGGATCATATGGATGCTTGTCCCTATTTTGACTCTTGTATTAGGAATCACAATAGGTGTACTAGTAATTGTTTGGTTAGAAAGAGAAATATCCGCAGGAATACAACAACGTGTCGGACCTGAATATGCCGGCCCTTTAGGAATTCTTCAAGCTCTAGCAGATGGGACAAAACTACTTTTGAAAGAGAACCTTATTCCATCTACAGGAGATACTCGTTTATTCAGTATCGGACCATCCATAGCAGTAATATCTATCTTTCTAAGTTATTCAGTAATTCCTTTTGGTGATCACCTTGTTTTAGCCGATCTTAGTATTGGTGTTTTTTTATGGATTGCCATTTCAAGTATTGCTCCCGTT